TTCAGCGTCACAAACTTTTTTATTTTCACACCGGGGGCTTAGTTGTATTCTGAAAGAGTTCGAAAATAAAAAAAAAAAGATTATTTTTTTCTTTAATTTTACAAAAAGCAACTTTGGGATTGCTGAAACACAGACAAACCAAATAATATTAATAATAAATATATATATTATATATAAAGCAACGGAACCATCATAGTATTTTTGAACTCCTACGAAAGGAAGGGTGGTAATTTGATCATTTACCGATCTGGGTCTGATAGATCCTATTTTTTTCTTTGATGGAAGGTAAAGGTAAAGGTCAATTTTATTATAGAGCCGTATGCAATGCATAAAAGATGCCCGTACGGTTGTGGTTGTTCAATTCTATCTTTTTTTCTTTTTATTCTTTATCTTTCTTTTCTATTCATCATGCAAAATAGAGGAACCCCTCTTTTGTTATACCATCAGGGTAATGATTCATCAACCTGCTAGTTCTTTTTATGAGGCACAAACGGGAGAATTTATCCTGGAAGCGGAAGAGCTGCTAAAACTGCGTGAAACCCTCACAAGGGTTTATGTACAAAGAACGGACAAACCCTTATGGGTTGTCTCGGAAGACATGGAAAGAGATGTTTTTATGTCAGCAACAGAAGCCCAAGCTTATGGAATTGTTGATGTTGTAGCAGTGGTTGAGTGAAAAGCCCGGATTTTTTTCGCGCAAATTCTCGATTTCCTATTTTATATTTTTGCTGAATTTACTAGAAAATTAAATAGAAGTAATAGTAATTAAAAATCATCAGGTTAGGATCGATCTAAACCAGCCCATTATTTATATGATATGATTCAACATGCCAACTATTAAACAACTTATTAGAAATACAAGACAGCCAATCAGAAATGTCACAAAATCCCCCGCGCTTCGGGGATGCCCTCAGCGTCGAGGAACATGTACTAGGGTGTATGTGCGACTCGTTCAGATCATGAGCTGGGATAAAAGAAAGAAAACCTTTTCTAGTATCAATGATCAGTACCGGGGAATAGGATAGAATAGAAAAAGAAGTCCGTTCAATTCAGTATAAAAAAAAGAATCTATCCATTCTATTGTGTATGAAATTTATGGTTTCCATTGGTGCAAATCCAATCACCTCAATTTAAGATGAGAAGCAATTCTCCAGTGGTAGCAAATGGTTATCCATTAAGCGGAGAAAATCCTACTTAAAAATAAAAACATAAAACTTAGGCCCCTCTTGCAAGAACGGACTAACAGGGTTAGCTACCCAGCCAACTTTCAGAATTAAATACCGTTACTGTGTAAGTAGATCTAATCGTGAAAGACCTATTACTGGATAATTCATGGGTAGAGCCAAAGAATGTGAACTATACAAGTTACCGATAACATTGATTAAATGAAGTTAAAGGCTCCGGTGTATAGAGAAAACCTCACCGTTTAAGAAGTAACCATATAAACGAAGGAAGCCACTATTTCTTTATCCATTTATATTTTTTATTTATTATATTTTGATACCTAGTAAAATGAAATTTCTTATTTCGAAGTTAAATGTCTAGAAAAAAGAAAAATAGCGGTCGGGAAGGTTATAGTAGCCAAAGTCATTGGAATTTTTAGTTTATACATTGGAAAAAAGCTTTGTTATTAATAGACTAGGAAAGGGAAAAAGAATAACTGAAAGAAAGGAAATATATTAGTTATTCGTCAAAGTTTCATTTATTCAATGACCAGAATTAGACGGGGAAATATAGCTCGGAGACGTAGAATAAAAATTCGTTTATTTGCATCAAGCTTTCGAGGGGCTCATTCAAGACTTACTCGAACAATTACTCAACAGAAAATAAGAGCTTTGGTTTCGTCTCATCGGGATAGGGATAAGCAAAAGAGAAATTTTCGCCGTTTGTGGATCACTCGAATAAACGCAGTAATTCGTGAAATAGGGGTATCCTATAGTTATAGTAGATTAATACACGACCTATATAAGAAACAGGTGCTTCTTAATCGTAAAATACTTGCACAAATAGCTATATCAAATAAAAATTGTCTTTATATGATTTCCAATGAGATCATAAAAGAAGTAGATTGGAAAGAATCCACCGGAATAATTTAAACGGAGTTCCCCGGAGAATGAACTCCGGGAGGGTAAAGTCAAAATAAATATGATAAAAAAATAGTAAAACTGAATGAACACACTCAAAAAAAATCTTTATTCTTGCCCGATTCTTTTTTTTCTTAGGACACGATAATTCAATCTATATTTTTCATATTTTTCGAACAAAACATCAATCTGCGTTTGAGTTCGGATTTTACTTTTTTTTAGTCAAGTGAAGAAAGAGTAAGCCTATTTTTTTCTGGCTCGAAGACCCGCAGTTCTGGTGGTCGACTCGGTTCTTTCAAACTGTTTCTCATTATTAAGAAAAGGTAACAAAGATAAAATACGAGCTTGTTTTATAGCAATAGTAATTAATCGTTGTTGTTTCAAGGTCAATCTATTCACCCGTCTAGATAATATTTTTCCTTGTTCGCTAATAAATCGACTAATTAAACTCATGTTTCTATAATCAATTCGATCCCCCGATTGAATCGGGGGCAAACGCCTACGAAAAGATCGCTTGGATTTAAGAAAAGGCCGCTTGGATTTATCCATGGTTTGTTTAGTTTATTCCTTATCCCGAAAATCCTATTTCGGTCGGATCTAAAATGAATTAGAATAAATAGGATTTGGTTTGTTTATATTTAATTATGTTATATATAGAATATTTAACTATGTTCTATATAGAATGTCATTTTTACCCTTCCTTGGAAGGGTTACATACATCTGCTCGATTCGATCTATTTCTTTATCTCCCCATGAATCATATGTTTGTAACAAAATGGACAGAATTTTCTCAATTCCAATCGATTAGGCGTGTTGTGACGATTCTTTTCAGTAATATATCTGGAAATACCCGTTGATACCTTATTAACACCGTTTCGAACACAACCGGTACATTCCAAAATAACCGTTATTCGGACATCCTTTCCCTTGGCCATGAACCCCCTTTGGATTTTTGATTTACTCAACTCTTCTATTTTCGATCCGAAACGAAGAAGAAGTAAGGAAGGATAAATAGAAGTTATTAACTTGAAATCCAATTATGAAAACTTTCGCTGCAATCAATATACTAAAAAAATTTCTAAACTTTATTTCAAATTCAAATCACAGTATTTCATTTACATTTAAGTACCTTGTATAAGAGTCTTGTCCTAGATCTAGGCCCCACCCTGTTTATTCTACCTCCATCCCTAGTTAATTTTTGAATTGAATAATTTATTTAATTCAAACTTGAACCCAAGTCTCGAAGCTGTTGAATACACCTTTTCTTTTTTCTCTTTCCTCCCTCTTATTCTAAAAGGAAAAAGGGAAAAAAGAGAAAAAGGGGGCAAAGGATTAGTCACAAATATTTAATTGTATCTCGAATCTCCGTTATTTGGTACCGTATCAATAACTAGAATCAAAAAAAGGGGAATGTCAATGCATCTGGGAAAAAACGATTAATCTCTATCAATAGACCTGCTAAAGACCCGAACCATAGAGTACTTAATATCGGTGCCACGGAAAGATATGTTTTTAGATCTCGCATTGAAAAATCTCCTTCCTTCTTTTATTGTAATCTAAAATGGTAATACATAAATGATCAGATGCATATGCAGTTAAGAACCTTGTACACGGAATCCCTAATTCAAATTGAAATGTACAACTATCCAGTAAATAAAATTTTTTCTTAAAACATAAAAAAACGTTCCTCTCTTCCCGAGCATTCCCGAAAACTACTCATTTATTTTTACGACAGGTTCCGTTCCGTATTTCATACGTATATAAGACTTTTCTTTTACTATTATTATATGTTAAATGGGACCAAAAAGACGAAATGCCCATATAAATTGTATATATCAATGGAGGAAATAACGATGTGGAAAACAAAACAGGAATTCTATACAATGACACTGTAGACCAATTGGAGGGATGTAGCGCAGCTTGGTAGCGCGTTTGTTTTGGGTACAAAATGTCACAGGTTCAAATCCTGTCATCCCTACCTATTACTTCTTCGTTGAGCAGTAACGAGGGATTAATTAAGATCGATTCCAATATCCAATAATATATTATTATATAATCGTTCATTATCATTAAACTGGGGTTAAAAAAAGTGTCTTTACAGTCTTCTCTTTTCTGATAAGAAAGCGCTCTTAGTTCAGTTCGGTAGAACGCGGGTCTCCAAAACCCGATGTCGTAGGTTCAAATCCTACAGAGCGTGATTTCGTCCTTATTTTTCTTAGATCAAATTAGACTGAAAGAGCTTCACTAACTTGAACCGCAATCTGAATTTGACCTCCTTTGTATTAAAGAAAGTAGGAGGTCAATCAAAAAAAGCGATAGTAATTAATCAAAGGTCCGATTGATCACCACGCCTATATTGTAAATATGCAGTTACGAATAATCCAGCCAAAGTAACAGGAATTAGACCTAACACGATTCCAAATAGAAAAACTTCAATCATTGCAATTTATTTGAAAGGAGAAAAAGGAGGTAATATCTATACCTAAATATTAATCTGAATTACCATGAATCTCAATGACCAAGAATTTGCAATTTATACGGAATCCTATCGAAAGATTTATTTTTATGAATTGTGCATTTCAAATACTAATTTCAGATAAGTCGTATCTTGCTCAGACCAATAAATAGAGCTGAGGTTACCGTTAAAGCCGCTAGTATAAAACCAAAATAACTAGTTATAGTAGGCATGAGGGAGCTAAATGAAATATGTTCTTTTTGTACATATATGTTTCTAAAAAAGCACTTACCTAAGTTTCCTTTTTAAAAAAATAAAAAATAGGGGATATTCAAAATTTTTGATTAATCTATCATTATAGACGGTACTAACAAAGATAAAGTGACAGGCGTATAAAAACAAATTGATTCATCATTTACCACATCTACCCATCCCGCGATTCCAATCAACCGATTCATTGA